TTGAGGTAGTTCAACACATTATTGTACGTAGAACGGATTGTGGTACTATCCGCGGTATTTCCGTGAGTCCTCGAAACGGAGTGACAGAAAAAATTTTTGTCCAAACCCTAATTGGTCGTGTATTAGCGGACGATATATATATGGGGATACGATGCATTGCCACTCGAAATCAAGATATTGGGATTGGACTTGCCAATCGATTCCTAACTTTTCGAGCACAACCAATATATATTCGAACCCCCTTTACTTGTAGGAATACGTCTTGGATCTGTCAATTATGTTATGGTAGAAGCCCCACTCACGGTGACCTGGTCGAATTGGGGGAAGCCGTAGGTATTATTGCAGGTCAATCGATTGGGGAACCAGGGACTCAACTAACATTAAGAACATTTCATACGGGTGGAGTATTCACAGGCGGTACTGCCGAACATGTACGAGCTCCTTCTAACGGAAAAATAAAGTTCAATGAGTATTTGGTTCATCCCACACGTACCCGTCATGGGCATCCTGCTTTTCTATGTTCTATAGACTTGTATGTAACTATTGAGAGTCGGGATATTCTACATAGTGTGAATATTCCACAAAAAAGTTTGATTTTAGTTCAAAATGATCAATATGTAGAATCTGAACAAGTGATTGCTGAGATTCGTACCGGGGGGTCTACTTTTCATTTTAAAGAGAGGGTTCGAAAACATATTTATTCTGAATCAGAGGGAGAAATGCACTGGAGTACCGATGTCTACCATGCACCCGAATATACATACAGTAATGTTCATTTATTACCAAAAACAAGTCATTTATGGATATTGGCAGGAGGTCCGTGCGGATCCAGCATAATGTCTTTTTCGCTCCACAAGGATCAAGATCAAATGAATGTTCATTCTTTTTCTGTCGACGAAAGAGATATCTCTGACCTTTCAATCACTAATGATCAAATAAGACAAAAATGGTTGGATCATTCTGGTAAAAAAGATAGGGAAATTTTTGACTATTCAAGACTTGATCGAACTATATCCAACGGTCATTTGGATTTCATATATCCTTCGATTCTCCAAGAGAATTCTGATTTCTTGACGAAAAGGCGAAAAAATAGATTTCTCATTCCATTACAATATGATCAAGAAGGAGAGAAAGAACTAATACCATCTTTTGGTATTTCGATTGAAATACCCACAAATGGTATTTTACATAGAAATAGTATTCTTGCTTATTTTGATGATCCACGATATAGAAGAAAGAGTTCGGGAATTACTAAATATGGGACCGTAGAGGTGGATTCCATCGTAAAAAAAGAAGATTTTATTGAGTATCGAGGAGCCAAAGAATTTAGTCCGAAATACCAAATGAAAGTGGATCGGTTTTTTTTTATTCCCGAAGAGGTGCATATCTTACCCGGGTCTTCGTCCATAATGGTCCGGAACAATAGTATCATTGGAGTAAATACGCAACTCGCCTTAAATACAAATACAAGAAGCCGAGTAGGTGGATTAGTCCGAGTGGAAAGAAAAAAAAAAAGTATTGAACTTAAAATATTTTCTGGAGATATTCATTTTCCCGGAGAGACAGATAAGATATCTAGACACAGCGGCATTTTAATACCACCCAGAACGAAAAAAAAAAATTCTAAGAAATCAAAAAATTGGATTTATGTCCAACGAATCACACCCATAAAAAAAAAATATTTTGTTTTGGTTCGGCCCGTAATCACATATGAAATAGCTGATGGGATAAATTTAGCAAAACTTTTCACTCAAGATCTCTTGCAGGAAAAAGATAATGTCCAACTTAGAGTTGTCAATTATATCCTTTATGGAAACGGAAAGTCAATTCGAGGAATTTATCACACAAGTATTCAATTAGTTCGGACTTGCTTAGTATTGAATTGGGACCAAGAAAAAAGGGGTTCTATAGAAGAAGTTCATGCTTCCCTTGTTGAGGTAAGGGCAAATAATCTGATTCGCGATTTCATAATAATTGAGTTAGTCAAGTCTACTATTTCATATGTTGGAAAAAGGTACGATACGGCGGGTTCAGGATTGATTCCCGATAATGGATTAGATCGCACCAATATCAATCCTTTTTTTTATTCCAAAGTTAAGATTCCATTAGTTACCCAACATCAAGTAACTGTGGGTACGTTATTGAATCGAAATAAGGCCTTGATAATTTTGTCATCATTCAATTGTTCTCAAGTTGGTCCAGGTCCATTCAACGGTTCGAAATATAACAACGCGGCAAAAGAATCGAATACCATAACTCCAATTAGGGATTTGTTGGGTCCCTTAGGTACTATTGTACCTAAAATAGTGAACTTTTATTCATCTTACCATTTAATAACTCATAATCAGATCTTGTTAAACAAATATTGGATACTTGACAATTTGAAACAGACTTTCCAAGTACTTGAAGTACTTAAATACTGTTTAATAGATGAAAATGGGAGAATTTCTAATCCCGGCCCGTGGAATAACATCATTTTGAATCCATTCCATTTGAATTGGTGCTTTCTACATCACAATTATTGTGAAGAAACGTCCACAATAATTAACATTGGACAATTTATTTGTGAAAATATATGTCTAGTTAAATATGGAACACACATAATAAAATCTGGTCAAATTTTAATTGTTGATGTTGACTCCTTAGTTATAAGATCTGCTAAGCCCTATTTGGCCACTCCAGGAGCCACTGTTCACGGACATTATGGGGAAACCCTTTCTGAAGGAGATACATTAGTTACATTTATATATGAAAAATCCCGATCTGGTGACATAACGCAAGGACTTCCAAAAGTGGAACAAATCTTAGAAGTGCGTTCGATTGGTTCAATATCAATGAACCTTGAAAGGAGAGTTGAGGGTTGGAACGAACGTATACCAAGAATTCTTGGAATTCCTTGGGGATTCTTAATTGGAGCTGAGCTAACCATAGCCCAAAGTCGTATCTCTTTGGTTAATAAGATTCAAAAGGTTTATCGATCCCAGGGGGTGCAGATCCATAATAGACATATAGAGATTATTGTACGGCAAGTAACATCAAAAGTTTTGGTTTCGGAAGATGGAATGTCTAATGTTTTTTCGCCTGGAGAATTAATTGGATTGCTGCGAGCGGAACGAGCAGGGCGTGCTTTAGACGAAGCGATCTGTTATCGAGCAATTTTATTGGGAATAACGAGAGCATCTCTGAATACGCAAAGTTTTATATCCGAAGCAAGTTTTCAAGAAACTGCTAGAGTTTTAGCAAAAGCTGCTCTACGAGGTCGTATTGATTGGTTGAAGGGTCTGAAAGAAAATGTTGTTCTGGGGGGGATTATCCCTGTCGGTACCGGATTCAAAAAATTAGTGCACCGTTCAAGGCAAGACAAAAGCATTCATTTTGAAATCAAAAAGAAAAATCTATTCGAGTTGGAAATGAGAGATATTTTGTTAGACCATAGAGAATTTTTTTGTTCTTGCACCCCAAACAATTTTCATGACACACCAGAAAAAGCATTTACGCGATTTCATAATTCCTAATGAGATATTTTTCCTTTTTACTTTCTAGTTATTAATTTGGTAATAAATAAAATGAAGTAAGTAATAATAAAAAATGAATGGTTGGGTTGTGTATCAATGGCCAATCCCGGTGGAAGGTTCCGTAGGAACAATTATTTATTTGTTAAAAAAAAAGAGAAAGCGTGGGAAAAATGACAAGAAGATATTGGAACATCCATTTGGAAGAGATGATGGAGTCGGGAGTTCATTTTGGTCATGGTACTAAGAAATGGAATCCTAGAATGGCCCCTTACATTTCTGCAAAGCGTAAAGGTATTCATATTACAAATCTTACTAGAACTGCTCGTTTTTTAGCAGAAGCCTGTGATTTAGTTTTTGATGCAGCAAGTCGAGGAAAAAACTTTTTAATCGTTGGTACTAAAAATAAAGCAGCGGATTTAGTAGCATCAGCTGCAATAAGGGCTCGATGTCATTATGTTAATAAAAAATGGCTCGGTGGTATGTCAACGAATTGGTCCACTACGGAAACGAGACTTCATAAGTTCAGAGACTTAAGAGCAGAACAAAAGATGGGGAAACTCAACCGTCTCCCTAAAAGAGATGCAGCAATGTTGAAGAGAAAATTATCGACTTTGCAAACATATCTGGGTGGGATCAAATATATGACGGGGTTGCCCGATATTGTAATCATCATTGATCAGCAAGAAGAATATACGGCTCTTCGAGAATGTGTCATTTTGGGAATTCCAACAATTTGTTTAATCGATACAAATTGTGACCCAGATCTTGCGGATATTTCGATTCCAGCCAACGATGATGCTATAGCTTCAATCCGATTGATTCTAAACAAATTAGTATCCGCAATTTGTGAGGGTCGTTCTAGCTATATAAGAAGTCGTTGATTATGATTATGTTATGATTAAGAATAATAATATTAGTTCATTTTGTTTTTTTTTATTTCTTGGATCGGTTACTATTCTTGTCTTGCATTTTTAAAAAGAGATAAAATGGGATATTGATATTATGTTATGCGATTTCTTGGTATTCTAAATATATGATTAATGATGAAAGTAGATAAGTTGAGAAAGAGATGGTTGAATCAAAATAATTCTTTTTTTGAAGTTCGATTTCTGTCAGAGGACAATATGAATGTTATACCATGTTCCATTAAAACACTTAAAGGGTTATACGATATATCAGGTGTAGAAGTAGGCCAACATTTATATTGGCAAATAGGAGGTTTACAAATTCATGCCCAAGTACTTATCACTTCTTGGGTCGTAATTGCTATCTTATTAGGTTCAGTCATCATAGCTGTTCGGAATCCACAAACCATTCCGACCGATGGTCAGAATTTCTTCGAATATGTCCTTGAATTTATTCGAGACTTGAGCAAAACTCAGATTGGAGAAGAATATGGTCCTTGGGTTCCCTTTATTGGAACCATGTTCCTATTTATTTTTGTTTCTAATTGGTCAGGGGCCCTTTTACCTTGGAAAATCATACAGTTACCTCATGGAGAGTTGGCCGCCCCCACGAATGATATAAATACTACTGTTGCTTTAGCTTTACTTACGTCAGTGGCATATTTTTATGCGGGTCTTACCAAAAAAGGATTGGGTTATTTCGGAAAATACATTCAACCAACTCCAATACTTTTACCAATTAACATCCTAGAAGATTTCACAAAACCTTTATCTCTTAGTTTTCGACTTTTCGGGAATATATTGGCTGATGAATTAGTAGTTGTTGTTCTTGTTTCTTTAGTACCTTCAGTAGTTCCTATACCTGTCATGTTTCTTGGATTATTTACAAGTGGTATTCAAGCTCTTATTTTTGCAACTTTAGCCGCGGCTTATATAGGGGAATCCATGGAAGGGCATCATTGATTAGTTTTCGAAATAGTCTTCTTTTTTTTGAAGCTTATCCCAACTGAGGCAATGCGCGGTTCAAGAAAATATACTTGGTTCTTGGTTGGGGAACATAATAGATAGAAAATACATATGTATATATGATTAGAGTTGTAGGAGGAAAGATAAATGATATTACGAAGAATGGGTTGGGGGGGTCACACTAGATATATGTATATGTAATGTCTATAAGTCCAGCTACAGCTCCTGTATATCTTTTGACGAATTATTCTAGAATCCGATTCAATATAAAATGCGGGCGGTTTACGTTATGAAAGAAACAAATGTATATGTGATTTAGATATATACTAGTTATATAGGGGTTATCCCTATCTATATTATTATTTTTATTAGAAATTTGAGTTACTTCGACTCAATATATTTTAGTGATAAAATAAGTAATAATTCATTGGTTGATTGTATCATTAACCATTTTTTTTTGGTGCGAGGAACCTATCATCATGAATCCACTGATTTCTGCCGCTTCCGTTATTGCTGCTGGATTGGCCGTAGGGCTTGCTTCTATTGGACCTGGGGTTGGTCAAGGTACTGCTGCAGGACAAGCTGTAGAAGGTATTGCGAGACAACCAGAAGCAGAAGGAAAAATACGAGGTACTTTATTGCTTAGTCTAGCTTTTATGGAAGCTTTAACAATTTATGGATTGGTCGTGGCATTAGCGCTTTTATTTGCAAATCCTTTTGTTTAATTTCATCCTAGAATCCTAGAATGAAAATGTAAAAAAGCGCATTACAAACTTTTTTCTTATTTTATTAACGCGTTGCCATTTGCTTCTGTGAATTATATCAACCCTACAATTATGTATTTGTTGCGACAATACCCTGGGAAGGACTGATTTGAGGATGAGGAATTAGTGGATTCGCTCGCTTTCCCCCTTCCCGTCCTTCGTTTAGTACGATGGAATTTTGACTTTTCTTTTAGGAAGTGTTTGAACAAAGGAAATATTTTGCAATTGATACGAGACCTAGGACCCAACTTAATTAGTATCTTTTCGGAAACTTCACAAAAGAAAAAAATAAGAAATTTTTTAATTCTCAAATTCAATAAATGGATTTAATCTACTCCAATTAAAAATAAATGAGAAATTAAGAAAAAGAAATCGATAAAAAAAGGGCGAGTCAAGTGATACAAAAAGAACTCTGTTCTTTGTTAGTCCTATCTATAAGAGGAGAGCATATGAAAAATGTAACCGATTCTTTCGTTTCCTTAGGCCACTGGCCATCCGCCGGGAGTTTCGGGTTTAATACCGATATTTTAGCAACAAATCCAATAAATCTAAGTGTAGTGCTTGGTGTATTGCTTTTTTTTGGAAAGGGAGTGTGTGCGAGTTGTATATTTCAAGAATAGGTTGGATCCAACCGGCTGCACTATGTTATTTATATTTTGTGTTATTTAATTTATATATATATATTATTTTTTTTATTTATATTTTATTTTATTATATTTTATTTTATATAATAAATATATAATAAATATATTTTTTTTTCTTTTTTTTTTTTTAGATTTTATGGAATAAAATAAGATAAATAAATAGATAGTAGGATAAATAGGAAAAAAAGTGCACAATCTCGACGAATTCCTTCTGAATAAATTCATAAATCATATGTAAGAACTATAGCATTTCGTTATTCATTGGTAAGTCAACTTTGATTCTCTATCAACCAATATAAGAAGATCATTAACATGGTTAAAGCTAAACTGTTTGAAGTCCGGGCACAACATGGTACTCTTTCTACCACTACGTTAGTAGCGAAATGGTTTAAAAAAGAATAGTTGGTAATTTTTCTGATATAGAACACTCATATCGATAAAATGATTTGAACCATTTACTAGAATAAAAAAAGGGCACCTTGCCTTTTATTATCCAATGCCGAATCGACGACCTATGTATAAAAAAGAGGAATTTTTGGATTTGAATAAAAAATAAAATAGAAATTCTCAATAAAATTGAAATAAAGAACAAATAAAGAAACAATTTTGCTGACAATTATAGATTTTTATCTGGTCGGAAGAGTCCTTCTAATATTCTGGTCTTGTATCGGTTTTGATATGTTTGAATACAAACAGAAATAGAGAG